AGTAATCGGGTGAACCGAGGTATAGATATGAAAGTATAAGAACTCGACGGGACCTCCCCCTTCTTTGTTTGTCTAATTCAAGGGAGAAGGGGGAGGTCCCGTTAATTTCTTTATTTATTTTAATTATCATAATTCTTTTTCGTATAAATGAAAAAGGGATCCATGCAATGATGCTTTTTGGAAATTCATTTATTTGGTCATTCAAAACATCTATTTCTCGATAGTCTTCTTTAATTGACCCTTCCTAAAAGAAAGAAGGAATCACTTGATTTATTGAATCACACAATAGAATCGATATTTTTCTAGATCAAATATCGTGCAAGAAGTTCCATTTGTTCAATCAATTTTCCTCTATCTTTTTTTTTCAGTTTGTCCACTACTATAGTAAGTAAAGTATATTATTAAAGTAGTATATTATAAAATAAGGTATATTATAATTATATGCGTAATAATAATATAATAAAATAATCAATCTAAATCTAAAAAAAAAAAAAAAACAAAAATGAAATCTCGAAAAAAATGAAATTCCGACTAAGTCTTTGACGAAGGGAATCCAGACTCATTACTATTTCGGCACACGACAAGCAAGTATATGTACAATTCCTTGTCGTGTGTCGAAGACCGGGAAGGCAACGAACCCCCCCCCTAGAATCGTTTGTTCCCCTCATTTATCGTCTCTTTTCGTTATATTCCCCGCTTAGTCTAGTCTAGTATCTAGTCGAATTTTATTCTAGAATCGAATAGAAAACTTTTGATACACTCTATGAAATTGAGGTATCATATGATATTTGATAATAGTGACATCATCCCAATTTCGATTGAAAAAAAAAAAAGTAAAAAAAAGTCAAATAGTCCTCTTTGCAATAGATATATTCTAACTAAGAATGTAGTACAAGTAATTCCAGACTTCTCGTAGATGTAGAAAAATAGTATAAACAAAACAAGAGCCTTCTTATAATTTTTTTATTTCTTGATCATCCAAAACTGTCAAAGAATTATCAACAAAAATTTTGTTCTTGTTACGAACTTGATGTTGATAAATCCACGAATCTAGAAATTCATTTCGGACAATTGAACCTTCTCGAACTGTTTCTTTTTAAGAACCAAAAAGATTTGTGCCAAAATAACAGATGCAAAGAAGAACAAAAGACCTTGTACGCGCAATGGGTCTTGAAGTACTATTTCTGCATCTCCTTGACCAAATCCACCCACATTGGGATTACTTGTTAATGGTTGATCAAGTTTGATAGATTCACCCTCTGAAACAAGAAGTTCTGGTCCTGGAGGGATAACATCAACCACTTCACGTCCATCCGAGGCACCCACTATGGTTATTTCGTATCCACCCTTTTCTTTTCGAAAAATTTTCTTTACTATACCGGCTGCTGTAGCATTATAAACTGTATTATTACTCTTGCTTCCGTCAGGATAAATCTGGCCCCTCCCCCTGTTACCACCTACATATATCGGATATTTTAAGAAGTGAACATCTTTCTTAGTAGTAGGGTCCGGGGAAAGAATCGGAAAGGTGATTTCACTATATTTTTGCCCAGGAACAGGACCTATCACAATAATATTTTTTTTATTGGGGCGATAGCTCTGAAAAGAAAGATTGCCTATCTTTTCTTTCATCTCGGGAGAAATACGATCGGGCGGGGCTAATTCAAATCCCTCAGGTAAAATAAGAACAGCCCCCACATTCAAACCCCCCTTTTTGCCGTTAGCAAGAACCTGTTTTAGTTGCATATCATAAGGAATTCGAACAACGGCTTCAAATACAGTATCAGGAAGAACCGCTTGTGGAACCTCAATATCCACGGGCTTATTAGCTAAATGGCAATTGGCGCATACAATACGCCCAGTTGCTTCTCGTGGATTTTCATAACCTTGCTGTGCAAAAATGGGATACGCATTTGAAATGGATGACCGAGTTATTATATATATCATGACCGATATGGAAATGGATCGAGTAATCTGTTCTTTTATCCAAGAAAAAGTATTTCTAGTTTGCATGGTCCAATCAATCGTTGATCCCGAAAATTTCTACAATAAATTGGGTAGGTTGCTAGTATAGTTCCCTATCCACGATTCTGCTATTTACCTTACTGAACTGAATTTACTGAAATAATATTACTGGAATGTGGGATAAACTCCCCGCCTTGGGTGGGTAGAAATAGAAGGAGTAAGTACGATTTTGAATGCTTTGATTATGTACGAAGTAAGAAACATTATAATTCTAAATTCTAATTGGATTAATATCCGTATATCGTTTTTCTTTTCAATCATTCATTGAATGATAAATCACTACAAGCGATGGGGATACACGATTTAAATAACGGAAAATGCCATATTTTAAAATTGTATCTAGAATGACTGGAAAAGTGGAAACAAGACCAGATATAATTTGATCGTTATGCGCAAATCCAAAATCTTTGTAGATAGAGCCAATCATTAGTTCCCAACCGTGGGGTGAATGAAATCCGATACATAAATCGGTTAATAAAAGAATAGAAAAAGCTTTTATTGTGTCGCTTAAGTTATATAGGAATTCCTGAACCCAAGAGTTAAGAAGAATAAGTTCTTTATTTCCCAGAATAGAATACCCACTTAGAATAAGGAAACAGATTATATTTGTCGAGAAGTGCAAAATCATATGGATACAATCCTCATTGTGCATCTTGATCAATTGAATCATTTCATTGTGGATTCCTATACGAAGCTTTTGTAGATATGTTTCCGGGTATTCCTTTATCATTTCGTCCAACAAAAGGAGCTCCTCTAATTCGATGAATTTTTCTAGAAGACCCCTTTCTTGAATATCATTCAAAAAAGTTTCAGATTGATTAATATTCCACCAATTAGTAACCCAAGATTCCAGACTTTTTTGAAATGATAGAGAGATCCACCAGGGTAAAAATACTATAGATACAAGATATAGAAAGGGAATAAATGCTCTCTTTTTTTCCATTTTTTTTTTTCATCTATAAATTGTTAACGAACCCGCCGCGCTCGTCGACTCTATGCGACCTAGTATTTCTATGAAACATGAGTTCTATTATTCTATTACAAAGTATCGAATCCATGAGTCTATTTTCTGTTTTTTTTGTTCTAATTTTTTAATTAGTCCTTGAATCTTGAAAAAACACAAAATTTAGAATAAAGAATCCACTCTGAATTCGAATGAATAAACAAAAAAATCGTGTTTCCAGATATTGCAATTGGTCCATCCAATTCGAAGCAATTCCTTCCTTTTAATGAATACCTGGGACATCCACTTCAATTAATGAATATTATTTTGATTTCAAGACGAGAGAACTTACTTGACTACCAAAATATCAATAATATCAATCAAATCTTTGGAAAAATTTCACAAGTTACCCCTAGCACAAAATAACGAATTGAGGGTCTGAATGTGATGATCAAAAATGGGTAGCAAAACAAAACAAAATTCGAATAATAAAATTCTCGTTATAATTATAAGAAAGCCAATTGTTTGATCATTAAAGAGAACAAAAGAAAGAATAAAAATAAAACGAAAGATTGCTAAATAATATAAGAAAAATACAGGATTTTTTTGTATTGTATCTAACCTATCAATTCTAACTACTGGGCCTAAAGAAAGTTATTTATTTCGATTTGATATATGGAATGAGTCCATTATTATTTCTATTTTTTACTTTTTTTTTATTACTGTTACTGAATTGAATTGAGAATTGAGTTGAGTCGATTTCCATACGAATAAAAAACCCCTTTTTGCAGACAAATTTGTAAACAAAAAAAAAACTCTCCTTTTGGTTTTTATGTATACCCGTATACGTCTGTTTTGACCCGAATGGGTGTTCTGATTTAATTTCCGTTATTTACCTTACTTAAGGTACGCCATATAAAAAAGGATTGTAGATTTTTTATTTTATTCCGAGCTGAGAAAGAAAGCATTCATTTCAAAATACTTCATTCAATTGGTACACGCAGGAAATAGGCCAATTCAGCAGCTTTTTGTTCAATTTCTCGTGGAGTAAAATTCTCATCAGTACGGGTCAAGGGAATGGCCCCCTGACCTCTGATTTCCAGATAAAGGACACGACGAGTATAAATACCCTCTTTAAGTTCTATTCTAATGGACTGAATATCTTTTATAAGAAATCGGAGGAAGATGCGACGATTTTTTCCAGGAAATCCCCAACGAAAAATACATACTATTCCTTCTTTTCTATCGAATCGATCATAACCACTACCTACATTCCAAGAAATTGTACACCACAAATAGGAGCTAATAAAGAGGCCTGCGACCCCATAGAAAGACATCACGATCCCTTGTGGAAAAAAAATAACTTGCTGGGGGGGGAATAAAGATATCAAATTCCTACCAAGATAGCTGGAAATTCCAACTAATAAGAATCCTAATGAACCTAAAAAAAGGATAAATGCCCAGCAGAAATTACTTATTTTTCTAGATCCCGTTATAAGCTCTATCCATATACGTTCTGATCGCCAATTCATAGTAGATCGGGTTGCATTTTATTTGAATTGAAAGAATATCCCAAATGAATTTGACTTTCCTTATTCTTTTTATTTCCGATGTAACTCTCATCAACTAGTACCATTCTGATGTGAATCTTTACTTTTAACTAGTTAGATCAAAAATAATAAATCTACCCCTAATGTCATGTTTCCGCATGCACATGCATAAGGGCTCCTTCGTTTATGTTCGGAAGAAATCACGTGGTAGACCATTCTGCTAAATAGATATCTGTTTTATGATTCAGGTCTAAGTCTTGAAAAATTAGATTTGGCCCACAGGATCTAAACAATCTTGTTTTTTTGAACATGAAGGAATAAAGAAGCCATTGCAATTGCCGGAAATACTAGGCCTACTAGGGGCACAAAAATAGAGGGAAAGTTGATAGTTGTCATAGAATGGGTACCTCGATTTACTATATTGTACCTGTTTGTTATATTTTTTTTTTTGTTATTATGTTATTATATTAATAAATTAATTCGAATTCGAATTCTATATCTATAGAAGTAGAAGTAAGTAGAGTATATATAATAAGTGCAAGGAATGTAGAACTAAAAAAATAACCTTTCCACATATAATATATGATAATCGACTTTATTATTCTTCATTTTTTCTTCTTTCTTTTGCTTCTACTAATTCAATAAAAAAAATAGAGGGATTTTAAATAAGGAAAAAGGGGATTCCCGGAAAATCCCGAAAGAGGAAAAAAGTGATTTATGAATTATATACATATGTCAAAATGGAAAAGGGGAACATGAAATTTTTTTTATTTGACAAATTTCGCAGAAGGAAAAAAAAGGTAAGAAGTCCTTCTTTTTTTTCCTTCTTATTGATAGGGGTTTCCTGATTAGTAATCGGAAATATAATGAATATATATTCTATATTCATTATATTTTTATTTTTTATATTCTACAAATAGGGCGTCGCCAGCTAAAAACTTCCATCCTTCTAGTTTTTACTTTGATTCCGATAAACCAAATACTTTGATTGAATTGACACAAATAATTGACCCTAATGCTTGGCTTGGGTTTTATTCAAAGGAAAAAAACCGTGCAGCTCAAGTAACTCACTTAGAGCGCTCTTTAAAAGATTACGTGGTAAGACTGGATCGAATAAACCCTTTTCGAATAAATTTTCGGTTGTTTGTGCACCTTCGGGTACTTCCTTCTTCAAAACTTCCTCAATTACTCTTTTACCCGCAAACGCAATTTCGGCGTCTGGTTCGGCAATAATAATATCCCCCAACATACCAAAACTGGCCGTCACACCACCACTAGTGGGCGATGCAAGAATTGATATATATAATAATTTTTTTTCGACCGGTTTATAGTGATAGTCGTACAAGGCAGAAGATATTTTAGCCATTTGCTTTAAGCTCACGATGCCTTCTTGCATCCGTGCCCCTCCAGAAGCACATACTATAATAAGGGGTAGTGAATTTTTGGTAGCATATTCAATCAACCGGGTGATTTTTTCACCTACTACGGCTCCCATAGAACCCCCTATAAACCCAAAATCCATAACACCAATTGCTAAAGGAATACCGTTTAGTTCACCTATACCTGTTTGAATAGCTTCAGGTAACCCGGTCTCGTCTTGGTAAGAATCATAATAATCTATATAATTTATATCCTCTTCTTCATCATCTTCGGGCTCAAAATCATCAGATTCTGCGGACTCTTCTTCATCAAATTCGAATTCAAAATCATTAGATTCCTTGGACTCTTCTTCATTGGACTCTTCTTCCTTGGACTCTTCTTCCTTGGACTCTTCTTCATTGGACTCTTCTTCATTGGACTCTTCTTCCTTGGACTCTTCTTCCTTGGACTCTTCTTCCTTGGACTCTTCTTCATTGGACTCTTCTTCCTTGGACTCTTCTTCCTTGGACTCTTCTTCCTTTTTCGAACCATCTCTCCGCTCGAATTCAGATTCGGATCCAAAATCACTATCTTTTTTATTAAGAGCCTCTATAAACTCGTCCCAATCGAATTCATCTTCGGATTCAAAATCACTATCTTTTTTATTAAGAGCCTCTATAAACTTGTCCCAATCGAATTCAAATTCGGATTCAAAATCACTAGATTCTGCGGACTCTTCTTCCTTTTTCGAACCATCTCTCCGCTCGAATTCAGATTCGGATTCAAAATCATTAGATTCTGCGGACTCTTCTTCCTTGGACTCTTCTTCCTTTTTCGAACCTTCCTTATCTTTTTCCGAAATTTCTTCTAACCCGGTCTCTTTGGGGGATAAATCCATATGGTCCCGATAACATCTCCCTTCCAATCCAGAAGAATCACTAGAAGCCGCGGACTCTTCTTCCCTTTTCGAGCCTTCCTTTTCTTTTTCGGAAATATCTTTCTTGACAGGATACGTAACATCCTCCGAATCCGTAAAAATATAAGCAAGAGGGTCTTCCTCCTCTTTATATACGTTAATACCATCCATTCGGCGTGCTGAATCTCCAGAAGAATCTTTATCAGGGTCAAGACCAGTCGGATTTTGACAGTCTCCATCCCCCTCTTCATATTCATTACCACCCTTTCGACCCAATAAATCTCCAGAAGAATCTTTATCCGGATCCAGAGCAGTTCGGGGTCGACAATCCTCATCCCGATCAATATGATCTTTTGAATCCTTCGGAAAATCAATATGATCTCTGGAAGAATCTGCAGAAGAATCTCTATCAGGATCAAGGTCAGTTGGATTTTGAAAATCCTCATCCGGATCAATATGATCTCTAGAATCCCTCGCAAAATCAATATGATCTCTAGAATCCGGATCAATATGATCTCTAGAATCCTTCGCAAAATAAATATGATGAATAAGATCTTTTGAGTCTCTTCGGCCAGAAGAATCTCCAGAAGAATCTCTATCAGGATCAAGATCAGTTGGATTTTGAAAATCCTCATCCGGATCAATATGATCTCTAGAATCCCTCGCAAAATCAATATGATCTCTAGAATCCGGATCAATATGATCTCTAGAATCCCTCGCAAAATCAATATGATCTTTTGAATCCTTTGGAAAATAAATCTGATCTCTGGAAAAATATTTTTTATGATTTTCAGCAATACCTTTTTTATGATTTTCAGCAATACCTTCAAAAGATTTGTGCATACCAAGTTTATAACGGCAAAAAGTTTTCGAAAGCTTGGAAAGAACCCTAAACCTCTCCCTTTCGTCAATTTCGTCAAGAATAAAGAAAAGATCAAGCTCATTTTTGTAAGATTCCTCCCAAAATTTGTAAATCCCAGAAACACTTTTTGGAATTTTCCTAAAAAAAACAAGGTCAAGATAATCATAACTAATTTGTTTTTCACAAGAATCACATAAAAGCGAAAAATCAATCCCCAGGCTGCCAGCTTCTTGACAAAATTTGCGGCAATCCATCTCGTGTTTGGGAAAAGATTCAAAAAATTCGGACAGATCAATCCCAAATTTGGAACAAAATTGTTCCAATCTGGGAAGATCCACCCGATCTTCGAAAAAAAGCTTATAAAATAAGGGAGAAATACTACAAATATTTTCGCAGGACTTTTGAAAATAGTAAATCTCAATCGCATTATTGCCCAAAAGTTTCTCATTAAATTCTGTCTCAAAAGCTTCGGAACACAATTCATCGTCTTTGAAATATGGTTCATAATCTTTGGAAAAAAATTTCCGAAAAGCATCTTCATCTGATTTATAATATTTAGAAAGTATCCAACAAATTTCGTAATGGAAAAGCCCACCTTTTTTGGCGCATTCCTCGAAAAAACCAGAATCCCTTGTATCATATTTCGCACACCCGAAAAAAAATTGGAAAGGACTAATCTCCCCTTCGTAGAGTTCCTCGAAACAATCAGATCTATCAATCCCACATTTGAAACAATATTTATCATTTTCGCGATCCTCCTTCTCGGTGTTGTTTAGTATTTCGGTGAATACAGAATTCTTACTATAATAACCTAAAAATTCTTTTAAGAATTCTTTGTAGTTAATTTTTTCATAAAAAACTTCTTTATCAAATTCAATCGGATCCCTCGAAACCATGTCTTCATCCATGGGAATCCAAGTGCCTTCATCAATCAGAAGCGCTAGTCTATCCCAACTATTCATTTTTAAATGAATTCCACATTGTTCGCAGATTCTCGCTGCATTAAAGTATTTTTTGTAGTGCAAATTATAACAATTTTCGCAGGGAAACCACAAATGCGCAAATTTTCGCATGACGTCCGTTTCCGTTATATTCTCTGTTCCATCAGTTTTCTCATTCACGTCCGTTTCCGTTATATTCTCTGTTCCGTCAGTTTTCTCATTCACGTCCCGTTCCAGATCCCGCTTCTCCATATTATTTACCTCCTTTCCCGGGTTTTTAGTTAATATAATATTATCAATTCCCCTATTTTCGGGGATCCATCCAAGACTTTCTGTATCACTTATCCTGGTATCCTCCGCGCTAAAATTCTTTTCATCAAGAGAACCCGAATTTTCTGTTGCTTTGGTAAGCAATTTATACTTGTGTCCTAAGTTACATTTTAATTCCAAGAAGGGTAACCGCCCTTTTTTTACAAAAGGTTGGTTTATCAAATTGAAAATAAAAGTCATAGTTATTAAAACCCCCTAATATCTGTACTTTTATAAAAAATAGAAAGAACATAAGAGATATTGTTTATATTTCTAAAGATTATAAAATGAAATATTAAAGCAATTTATTGAAAAGTAAATTGCGGGATATCCGTGTTACCTATAATATTTGTAAGAGTTGAATGCATAATTTAAAAATTTCCGATCAGATCATATGAGATGAGACCCGCACGAACCGTTGTTGTATTTATTATCACGCATCCCATTTTATGACATTATAATTCATAGTAATCAATCAATGTAAAGATAAATAAAACTTTTATAAAATTATTTTACTAAAAATCCTACTCTTAGTCGGTAATTTTTTCCATGGTTACTTTTACCCTTAGGGCTATACGGACTCGAACCGATGACCTTTTCGGTAAAACGGATCAATCAAACGGATTTTTATAAAAATGATTTAGTTTCAAGGACCCAACATGCATTTTTTTTTTGCATTGGGCTCTTTCATTAACTAATGTAAATATCAGCCAGTCCGCCATCTTTTTTCTATCAAGAAAAAATATGGTTCCATGTACTCTACTTCATTATTTACTTGACCTTTGGTTCATAAGCACTACCAAAGTGTTTCAAAGAAGAGTTTTATCTTGACGTAGGTGTGCCCTTGGCATCGATTATTTAAAATCTTAAATAGAGCCTCCGTCGTTCGGCTTAAAAAATCCAATATGAAAATTTGTACGCCTTAAAGTTCATAGGACGAAAAGAGATTTTTTGAGGCCCTTATGCTCATTATGCCTAGCATTGAATACTCTCGGAATCCACCATATCAAATCAAGATATGAAATTAATACAATACAATAATGGGGTCTATTTAGCGACTAAACGAGCACCTGAATCGAACCGAACTAGAACTAA